CATATTCGGGGGCATAATTCACATGGATATAGTAAGTCTTGCTTGGGCTGCTTTAATGGTAGTCTTTACATTTTCCCTTTCACTTGTAGTATGGGGAAGAAGTGGACTCTAGGGCTAGGGTAATTACTAATTGAATTGAGTTGAGTAATCAAACTGTATTAATAGTTTCATAATCCTTCTGCAAAGCGTTTTTCTTTCAAATATCTTCATTTTTAAATTCGACTGGAATCCAGTAAAGTAATGTAATAGATGACGAATAGCCTTTCAATCAAACAAATAGTTAAATTAAATGATTCCCATCTTCGTATTTTGAAACTAAACGGAATACGCATGATATGCAATTTTTTCCAACCAAATTGAAATAGAGTATTTAGATGAACTAGCTCTTAACAGAATTATATAATTCTATATAAATATTACAATGAGGAGCAACCGACCCCTTTTTATTTGTTTCTCGCTTTACTGTTCAAAGAGGAAGTCGATCTGTTATTATATACGTATTTTATAAGATAAGAGTAAAGGTGGGCATTCAATTATATCATATTGATCGAAATCGGTCTAAACCAAATGGATGTACCAAAGTAAAGAACTCGAATTGGGGTACTATGTATATTACACATATGGGAGTTATATGTACATATATCAATATACAGATTACGGAGTGATCTACATTAAGCCATCTTTCTTTATACAGTCCAACTTTATTATTTTATATAATAATGTATAGTAGAATTATACACTAATAGATAGTATGGTAGAAAGGTTCCTATATTCCTTTCTACCATACTATCAAATCTCATATACGTCTGATTTTAAGATTTGAATTCGCTCATTTTATTTAAGACGTGGAATTTGAATCCCTTTCATTTCTTCCATTATTGATAAGAACTAAGAAGTCAAGCTTGATTCAAATTAATCGTTTTGACTGACCGTTTTTACGTAAATGATAAGTAAAAAAGCAGTAGGAACTAGAATGAACAGTGCAGTAGCAATAAATGCGAGAATATTTACTTCCATAATTTCATCGTTTTTTTACTTCATAATTAATAACTCGGGATCTGATCCCATAGAGATTCTAAATCTTTATCCTGTAAATTCAATGGGAGAAATACATCCCGATGATATTGAATCGGATCAATATCATTGAATAACAATATCTGAGCTATCAAATCGATTCATCATCGAGAATGGAATAGTATAACATAGGAAGATCTTTTATCCATACGGAATAAAAACCTAAAATGGAATTCCTGATCCAATTTAGAATCTCATTGAATTATTATTCTTTATTTTATCCATTCGTTATTTTCTATAACCTACCGTCTTATTTATAGAATCATATATATAATATAATAAAGGATCATCTGGCCCATCTTCCGCTTCCATTGGTCAAAAACCCAACCAAAATAGTAGAAGTAAAATGGAAAAAATAAGAAGAAAAGATCGAATATTTTGATAAATAAAAAAATAAAAAATGAACTCTTTTTTTGAGTTTGTTCTTTCTTCGATAGGACCTTCCCCGGAAATAAAAAAAGATTACTCATTCCCTCACTAAGAGAAGAGAGGGTCTATCTTTTCTTTGTTTGCTCTTCCTTTTCTTAATTACTTAATTTAAATATTCCTTTCTTTCCTTGAACCGGCCCTGGGATACATATATCAAAAATGAAGTATGTAGTTTGAATGATATAAATAGATTGTTTCCTATTAGTAATTTAAGTTATCAAAAATTGGAGCTAGAAAGAGGCTTTAATATAAAAAAAAGTATTTTATCGAGGTAACTATGTGAAAAGTGCATTTTTTATCGTACAATAAACGAATCAAAATTTGTGTATATGCTCTAGTGAAAGTATATATATAAGTATTCGATTCCCTTCCACGGGTCAGGAGCAATCGAAAAAAACCAGACAAGGATTTCTTTTAATCCTAACTAAATAGGGTGCTACCCACAATTGTACCAATTCAATATGCCTATCCCCCTCGGTACTAATTGAAGTAATTGAAATTGTCGCATTGTATTTTCTCAATAAATAATTCGAAACGGAAAAAAAAAAGGACCCTATGGGAATTAGATCCCACTCTATGCCCCTTGACAGAAAAAAAAAAATGAATTGATGGAGTCATCGGATACTAGGTCGGGACTGACGGGGCTCGAACCCGCAGCTTCCGCCTTGACAGGGCGGTGCTCTGACCGATTGAACTACAATCCCAGAGAAATAAGGTATACAGCATACATATTATTAATGATTTGATTAAGACTAGTTTAATTTAGAATTGTCGTATTGTAACAGAGAAAGGAGTGATTGGTATATTAATATCCACATAGATATGGACTTTAGTGAGAACGAACGGATTACTAGAAATCCTATTGTCAAATCGTGTTAAATCGATTGATACGAAATCTTTAAAATATTTTGACTTGTTAATTCTTGTCCTATATTTTCGGATTATGATATGAATCCAGATAATTCATAAAATGAAGAATATATCGGAAAAAAACAAATAGGATATAAAATTAACCAGACGTTTCCGGCGGACAAATTTCTTATATTATGTAATCTCATGATGGATCGGTGAATTCTTGGGCCGAGCTGGATTTGAACCAGCGTAGACATATTGCCAACGAATTTACAGTCCGTCCCCATTAACCACTCGGGCATCGACCCAGGAAGAATCAAGTCTAGACTTATTGATAATACATGATCAACCTCCTTTCGTAGTACCCTACCCCCAGGGGAAGTCGAATCCCCGCTGCCTCCTTGAAAGAGAGATGTCCTGAACCACTAGACGATGGGGGCATATCTGCGATGCCCAACCGACATCATACTATATATACTCATAGTATGAATAGTTTTTTGTAATTGTCAATATAATGTAATGGTGTGACTAAATACGAATAAGTTTTCCACCTTTCCTTTCGCGATTCCGATAGAATATTTTTTCATTCATGGTTCATGAATGAAAAAAATTCTATATTCTATTTCTATATATAGATTCTATATCATTAGAATGGATAAACATTCCATTATATAGGAAATAATTATAATGTGTTATAATTAATAATTAATGAAGTATAGGATCGCTGGTGATTTGTCCGACAGAAAAGCCATTCTTCAACCTTCACGCATCGATTCACGCATTGTTAAGATGCGATATTCCTATCTTACAGCTAGGAAATTAAGAAACGATAGAAAGTTTCTTTTTTTCTAAGAGCAAAGCTTGGATTTCAGGTACGAGTTGAATCTTTTCATTCCATACATTACATGATTTGATCACATATCAAATATCTTGTATCTATTTCAATTTGTGTATTAATCAAACGAATCTCGTTGTGATAGGGGTCAATAAAAGAAAAAAAAAGTAATTAGGTTTTAGCCTAGACTGACTAAAAAAAAAAAGATATTCCCGAATGAGACACTATGAGCCTACTGTATGCACCTATGTAATGTAATATGTAGGTATATAATATATGTATATGTCTTCACATTGTCTCATTCAAGAATGGAATAAAATAGGCCCTTTTAACTCAGCGGTAGAGTAACGCCATGGTAAGGCGTAAGTCATCGGTTCAAATCCGATAAGGGGCTTTTTCCACAAAACTCTAGTTTCAATCTTCATTTTTTAGTGGATAATAGGGATATTTTTTTTATTAGAATGAGTTAATTAACTAATTATCATTATAAATATAATGAGATAGTATAGTGATTATAAAGTGTTCATTATAATGATAAATCACCCCTGGGAAGACAACTATGTCACTACAGGCTATATTCTTACTCAACTCAGGTTTCATTATTCCATATTTTTGGTTCGAGGACATAGATATTCTACCTACTCAACCCCAATTATGAATCGCCAAATATTCCTACTTTTCCGTTATTCCAATCAAATCCATCATAAATATAAGAAATAAAAAAGGTAAGTGGACCTGACCTATTGAATCATGACTATATCAGCTATTCTGATATTCAAATTTGATAGAGATAGAATTGTAGCCTCGAAATTTTTTTTTTCATTTCCTTTAGACTACGTCGCAAGAATTTAGAATTTGTCGATATTTCCGATTCAATCTTTTTTGGATCCTCCATAAGAATAAATTATTATTCCGTTCCTCCACTCCTCCACGCGAAACGTTTATTCTGAGTCACAAAATAAGAGACGTCTATTTTTGAATATCTTTCTTTGATTCAAAAAAAAAAAGGATCGGTTGCTTATATATAGATTTTTTTTATCTATCTATAGTTATAACTATAGATAGATCGGGTCGTGGCTTTATGTACCAAATATTTACATATTGATGCATCCTCTATTTTTGTTTCGACAATGGGATGGATAACGAGAACGGATACTAGAAATAGAAAGATATTTGAATTTCCAGTCCACTATCCACTATATAGTATATAGTATTTAATTTACTATTTTATATTGCATATCATATTTCATTTAGAGACAGGGGGAAAATAAGGAATTTCCCCTCTTTTTCTGACAACAACAAGGTAAAGTAAATAAGCAAATAGTCCATTTTTTGGCTCGAACCATTCAAAAATATATTATACTTTGTAGTTTTCGATTCATCTGAAGGAAATATAAAAGAGAAAGAAGACAATAAAATAAAAAAAAAATGAATTAAAATTAAAAAGTCATATCATATAAATTATATAGGGTACTGTAGTCGTTTAATATACTATAGAATAGAAATAAGTTGGAAGAATCCATAGAGATATTTATTGATTGATCTTTTCTCAATATCACAAACAAGATCCAAAAATAAGATTAGTTGGTGGAGCGGGTGTAGATAGGAGGAGCAACTGGTGATGGGAGCGGGGATCATTTGTTCAAAGCATAGTTCTTTCAAAAAATTCATCTGAGTTGAGTGATGAGTCATAAGACAATTCAAGATTCAGATAGTTATTCAGAATAAAAGAGGAAAAAATAATAGAATCGAACTCATGGATTTACCTAGGTCGGTTTATGACTCAATAGAAACAAGAAAGAAAGGATTT